GCTAGCGTAGCTTAATATAAAGCATAGCACTGAAGATGCTAAGATGGGTCCTAAGAAACTCCGCGTGCACAAAGGCGTGGTCCCGACCTTACTATCAGCTCTAACCCAACTTACACATGCAAGTCTCCGCAACCCAGTGAATATGCCCTCAATCCCCCTTCCCGGGGACGAGGAGCGGGCATCAGGCACAAACATTAGCCCAAGACGCCTAGCCAAGCCACACCCCCAAGGGAATTCAGCAGTGATAAACATTAAGCCATGAGTGAAAACTTGACTCAGTTAGTGTTAAGAGGGCCGGTAAAACTCGTGCCAGCCACCGCGGTTAGACGAGAGGCCCTAGTTGATATTATAACGGCGTAAAGGGTGGTTAAGGATAAATAAGATAAAGCCAAATGGCCCCTTGGCCGTCATACGCTTCTAGGTGTCCGAGGCCCTATATACGAAAGTAGCTTTAATAAATTCACCTGACCCCACGAAAGCTGAGAAACAAACTGGGATTAGATACCCCACTATGCTCAGCCGTAAACTCAGACATCCAACTACAATTAGATGTCCGCCAGGGTACTACGAGCATTAGCTTAAAACCCAAAGGACCTGACGGTGTCTCAGACCCCCTTAGAGGAGCCTGTTCTAGAACCGATAACCCCCGTTTAACCTCACCACTTCTAGTCACCCCAGCCTATATACCGCCGTCGTCAGCTTACCCTGTGAAGGGTATAAAAGTAAGCAAGATGGGCACAGCCCAGAACGTCAGGTCGAGGTGTAGCGTATGAGGTGGGAAGAAATGGGCTACATTTTCTATTTATAGAATATTACGAACATGCACCATGAAACAGTGCTTGAAGGAGGATTTAATAGTAAAAGGGAAATAGAGTGTCCCTTTGAACCCGGCTCTGAGACGCGTACACACCGCCCGTCACTCTCCCCTGTCTAAACGCATCGAAAATACCTAATATGTTAGCACTGACAAGGGGAGGCAAGTCGTAACACGGTAAGTGTACCGGAAGGTGCACTTGGATCAAACCCAGGGCGTGGCTGAGTCAGTCAAGCATCTCACTTACACCGAGAAGACATCCATGCAAACTGGGTCACCCTGAGCCAAACAGCTAGCTTAACCACCCAATAACTAGACAATGTAAATAAAATAAAATAAGCCTAACACCAAAAACTAAACCATTCTTTTACCTGAGTACGGGAGACGGAAAAGGTCCTACCAAAGCAATAGAAATAGTACCGCAAGGGAAAGCTGAAAGAGAAATGAAACAACCCATATAAGCACAAAAAAGCAAAGATTAAATCTTGTACCTTTTGCATCATGATTTAGCCAGTACACCCAAGCAAAGAGACCTTTAGTTTGAAACCCCGAAACCAAGTGAGCTACCCCGAGACAGCCTATTAAGGGCCAACCCGTCTCTGTGGCAAAAGAGTGGGAAGAACTCCGGGTAGAAGTGACAGACCTACCGAACCTGGTGATAGCTGGTTGCCTAAGAAATGAATAGAAGTTCAGCCTCGCACTCCTCCAATCGAAATAAAAATAAGACTAAGAGAAATACACGAGAGTTAGTTGAAGGGGGTACAGCCCCTTTAACAAAGGACACAACCTTTACAGGAGGATAAAGATCATAATACATAAAATATACTGTTCTAGTGGGCCTAAAAGCAGCCACCTAAACAGAAAGCGTTAAAGCTCAGACAGAGAGAAGTTTATTATCCTGACAAAAAATCTTATTCCCCTAAATACTATTAGGCCAATCCATGTCTACATGGAAGAGACTATGCTAAAATGAGTAACAAGAAGGCCTGCCCTTCTCCAAGCACAAGTGTAAGCCAAATCGGACCCACCATTGGCAATTAACGAACTCAACCCAAGAGAGCAATGTGAACTACAAGAAAGCCAAGAAAACCACACAACTAAACCATCGTTACCCCCACACTGGAGTGCCATTAAAGGAAAGACTAAAAGAAAAGGAAGGAACTCGGCAAACGCAAGCCTCGCCTGTTTACCAAAAACATCGCCTCCTGCAACATAACCAAGTATAGGAGGTCCAGCCTGCCCAGTGACCACAAGTTCAACGGCCGCGGTATTTTGACCGTGCAAAGGTAGCGCAATCACTTGTCTTTTAAATAGAGACCTGTATGAATGGCTAAACGAGGGCTTAACTGTCTCCCCTTTCAAGTCAGTGAAATTGATCTACCCGTGCAGAAGCGGGTATAATAATACAAGACGAGAAGACCCTTTGGAGCTTAAGGTACAAAACTCAACCACGTCAAGCAACTTAATAAAAAGCAAAAACCTTGTGGAATATGATATTTTACCTTCGGTTGGGGCGACCACGGAGGAAAGAAAAGCCTCCAAGTGGACTGGGAAAACTTCCTAAAGCTAAGAGAGACATCTTTAAGCCACAGAACATCTGACCAAATATGATCCGGCAACAAAGCCGATCAACGAACCAAGTTACCCTAGGGATAACAGCGCAATCCTCTCCCAGAGTCCATATCGACGAGGGGGTTTACGACCTCGATGTTGGATCAGGACATCCTAATGGTGCAGCCGCTATTAAGGGTTCGTTTGTTCAACGATTAAAGTCCTACGTGATCTGAGTTCAGACCGGAGCAATCCAGGTCAGTTTCTATCTGTAACGCTACTTTTCCTAGTACGAAAGGATCGGAAAAGGGGGGCCCATACTTAAAGCACGCCCCACCCCTAATTTATGAAGACAAATAAATAAAGTAAAGGGAGAGCCAAAATCCCAGCCGGCCAAAATAAGGACATACTGGGGTGGCAGAGCATGGTAAATTGCGAAAGGCCTAAGCCCTTTTAGCCAGGGGTTCAAATCCTCTTCCCAGTTATGCTAAACATCCTAATTACACATCTAATCAACCCCCTGGCCTACATTGTCCCAGTACTTCTGGCAGTAGCCTTCCTGACACTGATTGAACGGAAAGTGCTAGGATATATGCAACTACGAAAAGGACCAAATGTGGTAGGACCCTACGGATTGCTACAGCCCATCGCCGACGGTGTAAAACTATTCATTAAAGAGCCCGTTCGCCCGTCCACATCATCTCCGTTCCTATTTCTAGCCGCCCCAATGCTTGCACTAACCCTGGCCATAACCCTGTGGGCACCAATACCTATGCCTCACCCAGTGACTGATCTTAACTTAGGGATCTTGTTCATCCTGGCCCTGTCAAGCCTTGCGGTGTACTCGATCCTTGGGTCAGGCTGAGCATCTAATTCAAAGTACGCATTAATTGGGGCCCTCCGGGCCGTGGCCCAAACAATCTCCTATGAAGTTAGCCTAGGACTAATCCTCCTCTCCGTAATTATTTTTTCGGGGGGATACACCCTGCAGACATTTAATGTTACCCAAGAAAGCATTTGATTGCTTGTGCCCGCCTGGCCCTTAGCTGCAATATGGTATATCTCAACACTGGCCGAGACGAACCGGGCGCCATCTGATCTCACGGAGGGAGAGTCAGAGCTAGTATCCGGTTTTAATGTAGAATATGCAGGAGGGCCCTTCGCGCTATTTTTCCTGGCCGAATACGCTAACATCCTTCTAATAAATACCCTCTCAGCCGTACTATTCCTGGGGGCCTCACATATCCCCAGCATCCCAGAACTTGCAACAATTAACCTCATGACCAAAGCCGCACTCCTGTCCGTCGTATTCCTATGAGTGCGGGCCTCGTACCCGCGATTCCGATATGACCAACTAATGCACCTAGTCTGGAAAAATTTCCTCCCCCTCACACTAGCCTTCGTGCTATGACACACCGCCCTGCCAATCGCGCTGGCGGGGCTCCCCCCACAACTGTAACTGAGGAACTGTGCCTGAGCACCCAAGGACCACTTTGATAGAGTGACTTACAGGGGTTAGAATCCCCTCAGTTCCTAGAAAGAAGGGAATTGAACCCATACTCAAGAGATCAAAACTCTTGGTGCTTCCTTTACACCACTTTCTATGGGCAGGGTCAGCTAATGAAGCTTTCGGGCCCATACCCCGAACATGACGGTTAAAATCCCTCCTCCGCCAATGAACCCATACGTACTTGCAATCCTATTATCCAGCCTAGGACTAGGAACCACTCTAACCTTTGCTAGCTCTCATTGACTTCTGGCTTGAATGGGCCTGGAAATTAATACACTGGCAATCACCCCCCTAATAGCGCAACATCACCACCCCCGTGCAGTAGAAGCAACTACAAAATACTTCTTAACCCAGGCCACTGCGGCGGCAATGATCCTATTTGCGAGCACAACAAATGCCTGAGCAACAGGAGAGTGAAGCATCAACGACCTGTCAAACCCCATCGCCAGTACAATGTTCGTGGCCGCTCTAGCACTTAAAATTGGACTCGCACCAGTACACTTCTGAATACCAGAAGTTCTGCAAGGATTAGATCTGCTCACGGGACTGATCCTATCCACCTGACAAAAACTTGCCCCATTCGCGCTAATCGTCCAAACAGCCCAAACCATCGACCCACTACTGCTAACACTATTAGGGGCCACATCCACATTGGTGGGCGGATGAGGGGGACTAAACCAAACCCAGCTACGAAAGATCCTGGCCTATTCTTCAATCGCCCACATAGGATGGATAATTATTGTAGTCCAATACGCCCCTCAACTCACCCTAATTGCACTAGCAACATATATTATTATGACCTCCGCAACATTCCTGACCCTAAAGATGTCACTGGCAACCAAAATCAGCACACTCGCAACAACCTGGTCGAAAAGCCCTGTACTAGCATCGACAACTGCCCTAGTTCTGCTCTCACTGGGGGGCCTCCCACCCCTCACAGGATTTATGCCAAAATGAATGATCCTGCAAGAGTTGGCAAAACAGGACCTTCCCCTTATCGCCACAACTATAGCTCTAACCGCATTAATTAGCCTGTACTTCTACTTGCGACTATGTTACGCAATAACACTAACCGTCTCCCCCAACACAACCAACTCAACCACCCCCTGACGGACCCAAACGACCCAAGTCTCCTTGCCCCTGGCTTTGTTTGTCGTGTCCACCCTGGGGTTACTGCCAGTCACCCCGGCCATCCTAATACTAACCGCCTAGGGACTTAGGATAATATTAGACCAAAAGCCTTCAAAGCTCTAAGTAGAAGTGAAAATCTTCTAGTCCCTGATTAAGGCCTACAAGGGATTAACTTACATCTCCTGATTGCAAATCAGACGCTTTAATTAAGCTAAGGCCTTACTAGATGGGAAGGCCTCGATCCTACAAACTCTTAGTTAACAGCTAAGCGCTCAAGCCAGCGAGCATCCATCTACTTTTCCCGCCGCCTGCCTCAGTGAGGCGGGAAAAGCCCCGGCAGAGTATTAGTCTACGTCTTCGGATTTGCAATCCAATGTGTTCTTCACCACGGGGCTGATAGGAAGAGGACTTAAACCTCTGTCTTCGGGGCTACAACCCACCGCCTAAGCACTCGGCCACCCTACCTGTGGCAATCACGCGCTGATTCTTCTCTACTAACCACAAAGACATTGGTACCCTTTATCTTGTATTTGGTGCCTGAGCCGGAATAGTAGGAACCGCCTTAAGCCTCCTCATTCGGGCTGAACTAAGCCAACCCGGGTCGCTTCTAGGTGATGACCAAATTTACAATGTAATCGTTACTGCTCACGCCTTCGTAATAATTTTCTTTATAGTAATGCCCATTCTTATTGGAGGGTTTGGAAACTGACTTGTACCACTAATAATTGGAGCCCCTGACATAGCATTCCCACGAATAAATAACATAAGCTTCTGACTACTGCCCCCATCATTCCTACTGCTACTGGCTTCTTCTGGTGTTGAAGCCGGAGCCGGAACAGGATGAACAGTATACCCGCCCCTTGCAGGAAATCTAGCTCACGCAGGAGCATCAGTAGACCTAACAATTTTCTCCCTCCACTTAGCGGGTATTTCATCAATTTTAGGGGCAATCAATTTCATCACCACAACTATCAATATGAAACCCCCAGCCATCTCCCAGTACCAAACACCCCTATTCGTATGATCCGTTCTAGTAACCGCCGTGCTACTTCTCCTCTCATTACCTGTTTTAGCTGCTGGGATTACAATACTCCTCACAGATCGAAACCTCAACACCACATTCTTTGACCCGGCAGGAGGAGGGGACCCGATCCTTTACCAACACTTATTCTGATTCTTTGGGCACCCCGAAGTTTATATTCTTATCCTTCCAGGATTTGGAATTATTTCTCACGTTGTAGCCTACTACTCAGGCAAAAAAGAACCATTCGGGTATATAGGAATAGTCTGAGCTATAATGGCTATCGGCCTTTTAGGATTTATTGTGTGAGCCCACCACATGTTTACTGTCGGAATGGACGTAGACACTCGTGCATACTTTACATCTGCAACAATAATTATCGCGATCCCAACAGGTGTAAAAGTATTTAGCTGACTAGCCACACTCCATGGGGGGTCAATCAAATGAGAAACACCCCTACTATGGGCCCTCGGGTTCATTTTCCTATTTACAGTGGGAGGGCTCACAGGAATTGTGCTATCTAACTCATCACTTGACATTGTCCTTCATGACACCTACTACGTGGTTGCACACTTCCATTACGTACTGTCGATGGGTGCTGTATTTGCCATTATAGCAGCCTTTGTGCACTGATTCCCCCTACTAACCGGGTACACCCTTCACAGCACTTGAACAAAAATTCACTTCGCGATCATGTTTATTGGAGTTAATCTTACATTCTTCCCGCAACATTTCCTGGGGTTAGCGGGCATGCCACGACGGTACTCTGACTACCCAGATGCCTATGCCCTATGAAATACAGTGTCATCCATCGGATCATTAATTTCTTTAGTGGCGGTTATTATGTTCCTATTTATCTTATGAGAAGCCTTTGCCGCTAAACGGGAAGTGTTATCTGTAGAACTAACAATAACAAACGTAGAATGACTTCACGGCTGCCCCCCTCCTTATCACACGTACGAGGAACCAGCATTTGTTCAAATTCAATCAAATTAACGAGAAAGGGAGGAATTGAACCCCCATATGCTGGTTTCAAGCCAGCCACATAACCACTCTGTCACTTTCTTCTAAAGACATTAGTAAAATGTAAATTACATCACCTTGTCAAGGTGAAATTGTAGGTTAAATCCCTGCATGTCTTACCCCAAAGCTTAATGGCACATCCAACACAACTAGGATTCCAAGACGCGGCATCACCCGTTATAGAAGAACTTCTTCACTTCCACGACCATGCATTGATAATTGTACTCCTAATTAGCACCTTAGTATTATATATTATTGTTGCAATGGTATCTACCAAGCTTACTAATAAGTATATCTTAGACTCTCAAGAAATCGAAATTGTATGAACTATTCTACCAGCTGTTATTTTAGTACTAATTGCCCTACCCTCCCTGCGTATTCTCTATCTTATAGACGAAATTAATGACCCCCACCTGACAATTAAAGCGATAGGGCATCAATGATACTGAAGCTACGAGTACACAGATTATGAAAACCTGGGCTTTGACTCTTATATAGTACCAACCCAAGACCTTGCCCCAGGACAATTCCGACTTCTAGAAACAGACCACCGAATAGTTGTCCCAATAGAATCCCCAATTCGTGTTTTAGTATCCGCCGAAGACGTACTACACTCCTGAGCTGTTCCATCCCTGGGTGTAAAAATGGACGCAGTCCCAGGACGACTTAATCAAACCGCTTTTATCGCCTCCCGCCCAGGGGTATTTTATGGACAGTGCTCTGAAATCTGCGGAGCCAACCACAGCTTTATACCCATCGTAGTTGAAGCAGTCCCGCTAGAACACTTTGAAAACTGATCTTCACTGATACTAGAAGACGCCTCGCTAGGAAGCTAAATATTGGACAAAGCATTGGCCTTTTAAGCCAAAGATTGGTGATTCCTAACCACCTCTAGTGAAATGCCACAATTAACCCCCGGCCCTTGATTCGCAATTTTAGTGTTTTCCTGATTAATTTTCTTAACTATTATTCCAACTAAAATCTTGAACCATATTTCACCAAATGAACTAATCCCAGTAAGTGCTGAAAAACACAAAACTGAGTCCTGAGACTGACCATGATAGTAAGCTTCTTCGACCAATTTGCAAGCCCATCATATCTGGGAATTCCACTAATTGCGATCGCAATTGCACTCCCCTGAGTACTCTACCCAACCCCCTCATCTCGGTGAATTAATAACCGACTTATTACAATTCAAGGATGATTTATTAATCGATTCACAAACCAATTAATACTGCCGCTGAATGTAGAAGGACATAAGTGAGCACTATTACTAGCCTCATTAATAATCTTCTTAATTACAACTAACATGTTGGGCCTACTCCCATACACCTTTACACCTACAACACAGCTATCGCTCAATATGGGATTTGCCGTGCCACTATGACTCGCCACAGTGATTATTGGGATACGAAATCAACCAACAGTCGCCTTAGGACACCTCCTACCAGAAGGGACACCCATTCCACTGATCCCTGTATTAATTATTATCGAAACAATTAGCTTGTTTATCCGACCACTAGCCCTGGGGGTTCGACTCACAGCCAACCTGACTGCAGGCCACCTATTAATTCAACTCATCGCCACGGCCGTATTTGTTCTTCTGCCAATAATACCAACAGTAGCAATCTTAACTGCTGCCGTACTCTTTCTGCTTACACTATTAGAGGTTGCAGTAGCAATGATCCAAGCCTATGTATTTGTACTTCTTCTAAGCCTTTATTTACAAGAAAACGTTTAATGGCCCACCAAGCACATGCCTATCATATAGTTGACCCAAGCCCATGACCACTGACCGGAGCTATCGCTGCCCTACTAATAACATCCGGTTTAGCAATCTGATTTCACTTTCACTCAACAACACTTATAACTTTAGGAATAGTTCTCCTACTTCTCACCATATACCAGTGATGGCGTGATATTATCCGAGAAGGGACCTTCCAAGGCCACCACACACCCCCAGTACAAAAGGGATTACGATACGGAATAATTCTATTTATCACCTCCGAGGTATTCTTTTTCCTCGGGTTCTTTTGAGCCTTTTACCACTCAAGCTTAGCGCCAACACCAGAACTGGGGGGATGCTGACCCCCCACAGGAATTACCCCACTAGACCCCTTTGAAGTGCCACTCCTCAACACAGCCGTACTACTAGCATCAGGGGTTACAGTAACATGAGCCCACCACAGCATTATGGAGGGAGAACGGAAACAAGCCATTCAGTCTTTAACATTAACTATTCTACTAGGGTTCTATTTTACTGCACTCCAAGCCATAGAATATTATGAAGCGCCCTTCACAATCGCAGACGGAGTCTACGGCTCAACATTCTTCGTGGCCACAGGATTCCATGGACTACACGTCATTATTGGATCAACCTTCTTGGCAGTATGTCTTCTACGTCAAATTCAATACCACTTTACATCTGAACACCATTTTGGCTTTGAAGCCGCTGCCTGATACTGACACTTCGTCGACGTAGTATGACTATTCCTCTACGTGTCTATCTATTGATGAGGCTCATAATCTTTCTAGTATTAAAGTTAGTACAAGTGGCTTCCAATCACACAGTCTTGGTTAAACCCCAAGGAAAGATAATGAATCTAATTATAACCGTCTTAGTTATTACAATAACCCTATCCTTAGTCCTGGCAGTCGTGTCTTTTTGATTACCACAAATAAACCCCGATGCAGAAAAATTATCACCATATGAATGCGGATTTGACCCACTAGGGTCCGCCCGCCTGCCATTTTCTCTACGCTTCTTCTTGGTGGCAATCCTATTTCTCCTCTTTGACCTAGAAATTGCCCTCCTCCTCCCACTACCATGAGGAGACCAACTCCACAACCCCACCGGAACATTCTTTTGAGCCACAACAGTCCTAATTTTACTGACCCTAGGACTAATTTACGAATGAACTCAAGGCGGCTTAGAATGAGCAGAATAGGGGGTTAGTCCAAAATAAGACCTCTGATTTCGGCTCAGAAAATCGTGGTTTAATTCCACGACCCCCTCATGACACCCGTACATTTCAGCTTTAGCTCAGCATTTATTTTAGGTATAATAGGACTAGCATTCCACCGAACCCATCTACTCTCCGCACTCTTATGCTTAGAAGGAATAATATTATCCCTATTTATCGCACTGGCCTTATGGGCACTGCAGTTCGAGTCCACAGGATTCTCAACAGCCCCTATACTGCTCTTGGCCTTCTCTGCTTGTGAAGCAAGCACCGGTCTGGCATTATTAGTTGCCACCGCCCGCACCCATGGCACCGACCGTCTACAAAACCTTAATCTTCTACAATGCTAAAAGTATTAATCCCCACAATTATGCTATTCCCAACAATTTGACTTACTTCCCCTAAATGGCTATGGACGACCACAACCGCACATAGCCTCCTGATCGCCCTTATCAGTCTAACATGACTAAAATGAACATCCGAAACCGGATGGGCCTCCTCCAACATATTCCTGGCCACGGACCCGCTATCAACCCCCCTTCTGGTATTAACATGCTGGTTACTCCCACTCATGATCCTAGCCAGCCAAAATCATATCAACCCCGAACCAATTAGCCGACAACGCTCATATATTATACTCCTTGCCTCACTACAAACTTTCTTAATCATAGCATTCGGCGCCACAGAGATCATCATGTTTTATATTATGTTTGAAGCCACCCTTATTCCAACCCTTATTATTATTACCCGGTGAGGAAACCAAACCGAACGACTCAATGCAGGGACCTACTTCCTGTTCTATACGCTGGCGGGATCCCTCCCGCTTCTAGTTGCCCTACTTCTCCTTCAACAGTCTACTGGGACATTGTCAATATTAGTGCTCCAATACTCACAACCCCTACAACTCGACTCCTGAGGCCACATAATTTGATGGGCCGGCTGCCTAATCGCATTTTTAGTTAAAATACCATTATATGGCGTTCATCTGTGACTACCAAAAGCACACGTAGAAGCCCCCGTAGCAGGATCTATAGTACTAGCAGCAGTTCTGCTAAAACTTGGCGGGTATGGAATAATACGTATGATAGTGATGCTGGACCCCTTATCAAAAGAGCTAGCCTATCCGTTCATCATCTTGGCCCTCTGGGGCATTATTATAACTGGATCAATCTGCCTTCGACAAACAGATCTGAAATCACTAATTGCCTACTCATCTGTAAGTCATATAGGACTAGTGGCAGGAGGGATCCTAATCCAAACCCCCTGGGGATTCTCGGGAGCAATCATTTTAATAATTGCCCACGGGCTGGTATCCTCAGCATTATTCTGCCTGGCCAATACAGCATACGAACGAACCCATAGCCGAACAATAGTCCTTGCCCGAGGACTACAAGTGATCTTTCCATTAACCGCGGTATGATGATTCATCGCCAACCTAGCTAACCTCGCACTCCCACCGCTACCTAATTTAATAGGAGAACTTATGATCATCACAACATTATTTAGCTGGTCCCCATGAACAATTCTGCTTACCGGACTAGGAACATTGATTACTGCTGGCTATTCCTTATACATGTTCCTCATATCACAGCGAGGCCCAACACCAAATCACATCACGGGACTTCAACCATTTCATACCCGAGAACACCTACTAATGACCTTACACCTAATCCCCGTCCTCCTACTGATAACAAAACCAGAACTCATATGAGGGTGGTGCTATTGTAAGTATAGTTTAATCAAGATATTAGATTGTGATTCTAAAGATAGGGGCTAAAACCCCCTTACTCACCAAGGAGGAACTGAAATAGTAAGCACTGCTAATCCTTACGCCCCGAGGTTAAAATCCGCGGCTTCCTTGTGCTTCCAAAGGATAACAGTTCATCCGTTGGTCTTAGGAACCAAAAACTCTTGGCGCAAATCCAAGTGGAAGCTAAAATGACACTAATTATACACTCATCACTCCTCCTGATCTTCTTCATCTTAGCTTATCCGCTACTCACCACACTAAACCCTAACCAACAAGGGTCCAACATGGCAGAAGCAACCAAAACTGCCGTTAGCTCCGCATTCTTTGTCAGCCTTTTGCCGCTTATGATCTTCCTTAATCTGAAAACAGAGGGCATCATCACAAATTGACAATGAATAAATACCCAAACGTTTGACGTAAATATCAGCTTCAAATTCGACCATTACTCCCTAATCTTCGTCCCTATTGCCCTATACGTTACCTGATCAATTCTAGAATTTGCACTATGATATATGCACTCCGACCCCAACATTGACCGATTCTTTAAATACCTGCTCACATTCTTAGTAGCCATAATCATTTTAGTTACAGCTAATAATATATTTCAGTTATTTATCGGCTGAGAGGGGGTGGGGATCATGTCCTTTTTACTCATTGGGTGATGACACGGCCGGGCAGACGCCAACACGGCGGCCCTCCAGGCCGTCATTTACAACCGGGTGGGGGATATTGGACTAATTATAACCATAGCCTGGCTCGCAATAAACCTCAACTCCTGGGAAATTCAACAAATTTTTACCTTGTCAAAAAACTTCGACATAACAATCCCTCTAATAGGACTTGCCTTGGCGGCAACAGGAAAATCAGCCCAGTTTGGCTTACATCCCTGACTCCCGTCCGCCATAGAGGGCCCTACGCCAGTATCCGCCCTACTCCACTCAAGCACTATGGTTGTAGCAGGAATCTTCCTACTAATTCGCCTTCACCCCCTTATGGAAAACAACCAACTGGTTCTAACAACCTGTCTCTGCCTTGGAGCACTAACCTCCTTATTTACAGCCACTTGCGCCCTGACCCAAAATGATATCAAGAAAATTGTAGCTTTCTCAACATCAAGTCAATTAGGCCTAATGATGGTCACGATTGGACTAAATCAACCACAACTAGCATTCCTCCACATCTGTACCCACGCCTTTTTCAAGGCCATACTATTCCTATGCTCGGGGTCAATCATCCACAGCCTAAACGACGAGCAGGACATCCGAAAGATGGGGGGCCTATTTAATATTTTGCCCGCCACCTCAACCTACTTCACAATTGGCAGCCTAGCCCTGACGGGGACCCCATTCCTGGCGGGATTTTTCTCAAAAGACGCAATTATTGAAGCCCTAAACACCTCTTATCTAAACGCCTGAGCCCTAACCCTAACGCTAGTCGCCACATCATTCACCGCCGTATATAGCTTCCGACTAGTGTACTTCGTGGCTATAGGAACCCCTCGATTCCTATCCCTGCCCCCCATTAATGAAAATAACCCACTAGTAATTAACCCCATCAAGCGGCTTGCCTGAGGAAGCATCATCGCAGGACTTATTATCACACAAAACTTTCCACCAATAAAAACACCAATTATGACAATACCAACTACCCTAAAAATGGCAGCCCTCCTGGTAACAATTGTAGGCTTACTAGTAGCCATAGAACTAGCCAACATGACAAGCAAGCAAGTGAAAATTACCCCTATAATTCCTACACATCACTTCTCAAATATGCTGGGGTTCTTCCCTGCAATTACTCACCGGCTCCTTCCGAAACTCAAGCTTATCCTAGGGCAATCAGCCGCCACCCAACTCGACAAAACATGGCTCGAAGCCCTCGGGCCAAAAGGCCTGGCACTAACACAAATAACCATGGCAAAAGTCACAAATGATGTCTCACGAGGAATAATCAAAACATACTTAACCATCTTCCTCCTAACCCTAGTACTAGCCACTATCCCCGCCCTCCTTTAAACCGCACGAAGAGTCCCACGACTTAAACCACGAGTGAGCTCTAGCACAACAAGCAAAGTTAGAAGCAATACCCAGGCACAAATAACCAACATGGCCCCGCCAGATGAATACATCACAGCCACACCACCAGTGTCACCCCGCAAGGCGGAGAACTCTTTTAACCCATCCACAACTACCCATGAGCCTTCATACCAACCCCCTCAAAACACCCCCGCCGCTAGACTAACCCCTAGTAAATAGACTAAAACATAGCCCAGCACAGACCGACTGCCCCAAGCTTCCGGAAAAGGCTCAGCAGCCAAGGCTGCCGAATAGGCAAAAACTACGAGCATTCCCCCCAGATAGATTAAGAAAAGAACCAATGATAGAAAAGAACCCCCATGGCCAACCAAAACTCCGCACCCAACCCCAGCCGCAACCACTAAACCAAGTGCAGCGAAATAAGGCGTAGGATTAGAAGCAACAGCAACTAAGCCCACAACCAAAGCTATTAATAACAGAAACATGAAATAGGTCATAATTCTTGCTCAGACTTTAACCGAGACCAATGACTTGAAGAACCACCGTTGTTATTCAACTACAAGAACCACTATGGCAAGCCTACGAAAAACACATCCCCTTATCAAAATTGCTAATGACGCACTGGTTGACCTACCAGCACCATCCAACATCTCAGTATGGTGAAACTTTGGGTCCCTTCTGGGATTATGCTTAGCTACTCAAATCCTAACCGGCCTATTCCTGGCCATGCATTACACCTCAGATATCTCCACCGCGTTCTCGTCAGTCACTCACATCTGCCGGGACGTGAACTACGGCTGACTGATCCGCAACGTCCACGCTAACGGAGCATCATTCTTCTTTATCTGTATCTACATACACATTGCCCGAGGCCTATACTACGGGTCTTATCTCTATAAAGAAACCTGAAATATTGGTGTAGTTCTTCTATTACTAGTTATGATAACGGCCTTTGTAGGCTACGTCCTCCCGTGAGGCCAAATATCTTTCTGAGGGGCCACAGTAATTACAAACCTTCTATCCGCCGTACCATACATGGGCGACATACTAGTTCAATGAATTTGAGGCGGATTCTCAGTAGATAACGCTACATTAACACGATTCTTCGCATTTCACTTCCTGTTACCATTTGTCATTGCCGCCGCAACCGTTTTGCATCTCCTATTTCTTCACGAAACAGGGTCGAACAACCCAATTGGGTTAAACTCAGACGCAGATAAAATCTCTTTTCACCCATACTTTACGTACAAGGACTTACTTGGGTTTGTAGTCATACTCCTAGCTCTTACACTACTAGCGTTATTCTCCCCTAACCTGCTAGGGGACCCAGAAAACTTTACCCCCGCTAACCCCTTAGTCACCCCACCACATATTCAACCAGAATGGTACTTCCTGTTTGCCTACGCCATCCTGCGGTCAATCCCTAATAAACTCGGAGGTGTTCTTGCACTACTATTTTCTATTCTAGTGTTAATGGTGGTACCGCTGCTGCACACCTCGAAACAACGGGGACTAACATTCCGCCCCATCACCCAATTCCTATTCTGAACTCTGGTTGCAGACATGATTATCCTAACATGGATCGGAGGAATGCCAGTAGAACACCCCTATATCATTATTGGACAAATCGCATCTGTACTATACTTTGCACTATTCCTTGTCTTTATTCCACTAGCAGGATGATTAGAAAATAAAGCACTAGAATGAGCCTGCCCTAGTAGCTTAGTCTAAAAGCATCGGTCTTGTAATCCGAAGATCGGAGGTTAAATTCCTCCCTAGCGCCCAGAAAAGAGAGATTTCAACTCTCACCACTGACTCCCAAAGCCAGAATTCTAAACTAAACTATTTTCTGGGGTAGACCACCCCTTATGGTTTAGTACATAATATGCATAATATTACATTAATGTATTAGTACATATATGTATTATCACCATTCTATTATTTTAACCACAAAGCAGGTACTAAATATTAAGGTATGCATAAGCATAATATTAAAACTCACAAATAATATTATTTTAAGTTGGGTAATATATTAATTCCCTAAAAAATCGACCTCAAATTTCTCCTTGAAATAAGCAACTAAAATCCCATCAAACCATATTAATGTAGTAAGAAACCACCAACTGATTTATATAAAGGTATATCATGCATGATAGAGTCAGGGACAAAAAATGTGGGGGTTGCACACTGTGAACTATTACTGGCATCTGGTTCCTATTTCAGGAACATATATTGTAGTATCTCACCCTCGGATAAATATACTGGCATCTGATTAATGGTGTAGTACATATGTCTCGTTACCCACCATGCCGAGCACTCTTTTATATGCATAACGTATTTTTTCCTTTTTTCATTTCACTTGGCATCTCAGAGTGCAGGCTCAAATGTTATTTAAGGTGGAACATTTTCCTTGTATGTGATAATAAATATTAATTATCGTAAGACATAATTTAAGAACCACATATTTTTAAGTCAAGTGCATACCATATCCATCTCTTGTTCAGCTTATCCTTATATAGTGCCCCTTTTTTTGGTTTTCACGCGACAAACCCCCCTACCCCCCTACGCTCAGAGAATCCTGTTTTCCTTGTCAAACCCCTAAACCAAGGAGGACTCAAGAACGCGTGGGCCAACAAGTTGAGGTATAAATTGGCATCCACATTATATATATATATATATATATATATGTGCACTAATCTTTATTTATTGCATCCGCCAATTGGCCTGAAAGTCCCTATTAAAAATTTATGAAAAGTAACCCGGCACTAAATATTCTAATATATTAGTCA